GAAAAAGTTTTTCTCCTCTTTGATTTCTTGGCTATCTTCTTTCATCTTCTATAGGAAACCCGCACCCGCATTTGGTCCAATCAGAAATGATTCTATCATTTCTGTATCTGCAATTCAATATAGATGGAGATATACCACGTATATATGTCTCTCTTCTGCTCGTTTTTCCCATGCAATTTGGAATACTTGAACGGTCGATTCTTTTTTTCGTCTGAGCTTCCATCTTTACGAATCAAAGCGCAATAATTTCTAATTATTTAAAATATAAAAAATATATATATATATGATATGAAATAAAATATAGAAGTGTAATAAAAAGACTTTCAAATATCATTTGAAAGCAAAAACGAAAATAATTTAATCTAAAAATAGATCGAATCAAATATTTTTTAATATTAAATGCTATACTATAGAATTGTACTATATAATTGTGATGTGAGAAAAAACTCAAATTATATATTGATAGATTAATCGTTATATTCTATGGTCTATGATAAGTATGAGTATTGAATATTTCCTTTCAATTCTATATTCTATTTTTTCGATAGTCATATTCATTATGACTAGCTAATAGGAATCGCCAAGAATGCAAATATATTAATTAATAGCTAACAATAGTTTATTGAATCCCTATGCAGGTAGAATTTATCTTAGGTGAGCCTGCTTAGCTCAGAGGTTAGAGCATCGCATTTGTAATGCGATGGTCATCGGTTCGATTCCGATAGCCGGCTTTTCTCTATTTATTTTCTTCGAGTTTTTACATGATTGAGAATGCCCTTTTGAAATACGAAATCAAATAATATTGAAAAATATATTTTTTATCTTATAGGAACTTACAACTATGCCATGAAAAGAATCCCTTTTATCTATTTTTTATCTATATAGAATCTTTATATAGAATATATATAGAATATATATAGAATAGAAAGGTCTGGATATTTATTCATCTAATTATTCTTTAGAGTACAAGTACACTACTTTCGTAAACTTCGCTTCATTTATCATTTAGTTCAGTTTTAGTTTAGGTTTATTCTGTAAAATGAAATTTCATCAATAAGAATTCAATATAAATAAGAATAAGGAGTCTTTATGTCGCGTTACCGGGGACCTCGTTTCAAAAAAATACGCCGCCTGGGAGCTTTACCGGGACTAACTAATAAAAGGCCTAGAGCCGGAAGTGATCTTAGAAACCAATCACGTTCCGGTAAAAAATCTCAATATCGTATTCGTCTAGAAGAAAAACAAAAGTTGCGTTTTCATTATGGTCTTACAGAACGACAATTACTTAAATACGTTCGTATCGCCGGCAAAGCCAAGGGGTCAACAGGTCAGGTTTTACTCCAATTACTTGAAATGCGCTTGGATAACATCCTTTTTCGATTGGGTATGGCTCCGACTATTCCTGGAGCCCGTCAATTGGTTAACCATAGACATATTTTAGTCAATGATCGTATAGTAGATATACCAAGTTATCGCTGCAAACCCCGAGATATTATTACGGCGAGGGATGAACAAAACTCTAGAGCTCTGATTCAAAATTCTTTCGATTCATCCTCTCAGGACGAAATGCCAAAACATTTGACTCTTCAACCATTCCAATATAAAGGATTAGTCAATCAAATAATAGATAGTAAATGGGTCGGTTTGAAAATAAATGAATTGCTAGTCGTAGAATATTATTCGCGCCAGACCTAAACCTAACGAAAAGAAAATAAAAAATCACAAGGGTTCGGACAATTTTGATCCCTTTCGTCGAAGTAAATTAACCTAAGGTTAAGATAAATAAGAGTTTGATCCGGATTTTTCTCCGATTTAGGTATCATAGAACGGGAGGGAGGTTTTCATTCCTTGTCTACTCTTTTCCTTTCAGTATTTTCCGTGACACAGTAATTAGGAATAAAATATATATCAAAGAAAGGTCTAACTGTTTTGTGTTGGAATATAATTTTATATAGTGCTATTTTACTCTTTTGGTTAGTAAGATCAGTGAATTAGATGAAGGTACGGAAAGAGAGGGATTCGAACCCTCGGTAAACAAAAGCCTACATAGCAGTTCCAATGCTACGCCTTCAACCACTCGGCCATCTCTCCTACATAATGATTATGACCCAAAAACCGAGTGAATAGCGAGCCGGTACTAGTAGATTATTGGATAGGAACGACCAATTAATTCTAATTATAACTATAAAAAATAGAGAAATTTTCATCAAAGTCAAAGAAAGATCTTTCTTTTGAGGTTAGGCGGATAAATATAAAATATGAAAACTGTTAGAAACATTCTATTCATGTTTGCAAAACCAGCCTTCGCCTCTTTTTCTGTTATTTTATACCGGTACCGAAGGCAATCACTAAATTATAACGAATCAGCTGATTGATGGGTCTATTTTTGCACTTAGGTTAATGGATCTCTTTAGATCACGATTCTATTTAGACTATAATTCCATATCTTAAGAATTCTCAAATTCCTTTCCAGTCCAGTATTCAAAAAAATTATATATAG